GGGCGCGCTATTTGTTTACATCCATTAGTTTGTAAGGGATTCAATGCAGACTTTGATGGAGATCAAATGGCTGTTCATATACCTTTATCTTTGGAGGCTCAAGCGGAGGCGCGTTTACTTATGTTTTCTCATATGAATCTCTTGTCTCCAGCTATCGGAGATCCCATTTCCGTACCAACTCAAGATATGCTTATGGGACTTTATGTATTAACGATTGGGAATCGTCGAGGTATTTGTGCAAATAGGTATAATCCATGGAATCACAGAAACTATCAAAATAAAAAAATTGACGATAATAACCATAAGTATACAAAAGAGCCCTATTTTTGTAGTTCCTATGATGCACTTGGAGCTTATCGACAGAAACGAATCAATTTAGATAGTCCTTTGTGGCTTCGGTGGCGACTAGATCAACGCGTCATTGCACCAAGAGAAGTTCCTATCGAAGTTCAGTGTGAATCTTTTGGTACCTATCATGAGATTTATGGTCACTATCTAATAGTAAGAAATGTAAAAAAAGAAAAACTTTGTATAGACATTCGAACCACTGTTGGTCATATTTCTTTTTATCGAGAGATAGAAGAAGCCATACAAGGGTTTTGCCGGGCTTGCTTCTAGTACCTAAGCTCAAAAATTCTATGCTATGATACCCGTGATAATTCGATTCGGGTCTTCCCGTCTCAACTAGATATTCTAATTTGCGAATTTCTACACTAATCAAGATCGAGGAAAGGCAGTCTTCGAATCACTGACTCAACCTCATTGTCGAATCCGAATCCTACTCAACTGAGGGAGGTACTTATGGCAGAACGGGCGGATCTAGTCTTTCACAATAAAGCGATAGATGGAACTGCCATGAAACGACTTATTAGTAGATTAATAGATCACTTTGGAATGGCATATACATCACATATCCTGGATCAAGTAAAGATTCTGGGTTTTCGGCAAGCCACTGCTACATCCATTTCATTAGGAATTGATGATCTTTTAACAATACCCTCTAAGGGATGGCTAGTACAAGATGCTGAACAACAAAGTTTAATTTTGGAAAAACACCACCATTATGGGAATGTACACGCGGTAGAAAAATTACGTCAATCCATTGAGATCTGGTATGCTACAAGCGAATATTTACGACAAGAAATGAATCCTAATTTTAGGATGACTGATCCTTCTAATCCAGTCCATATAATGTCTTTTTCGGGAGCTAGAGGAAATGCATCTCAGGTCCATCAATTAGTAGGTATGAGAGGATTAATGTCGGATCCTCAAGGACAAATGATTGATTTACCCATTCAAAGCAATTTACGCGAAGGACTCTCTTTAACGGAATATATTATTTCCTGCTACGGAGCTCGCAAAGGAGTTGTAGATACTGCTGTACGAACATCAGATGCTGGATACCTCACGCGCAGACTTGTTGAAGTAGTTCAACACATTGTTGTACGTAGAACAGATTGTGGCACCATCCGAGGTATTTCTGTGAGTCCTCGAAATGGGATGATAACAGAAAGAATTTTTATCCAAACATTAATTGGTCGTGTATTAGCAGACAATATATATAAGGGTTCACGATGCATTGCCATTAGAAATCAAGATATTGGGATTGGGCTTGTCAATCGATTCATAACCTTTCGAGTACAACCAATATCTATTAGAACCCCCTTTACTTGCAGGAGTACATCTTGGATTTGTCGATTATGTTATGGCCGTAGTCCCACTCATGGCGACTTGGTCGAATTGGGAGAAGCAGTAGGTATTATTGCGGGGCAATCTATTGGGGAACCCGGGACTCAACTAACATTAAGAACTTTTCATACCGGTGGAGTATTTACAGGTGGTACTGCAGAACATGTACGAGCTCCTGATAATGGAAAAATCAAATTCAATGAAGATTTGGTTCATCCCACACGTACACGTCATGGGTATCCTGCTTTTCTATGTTATATAGACCTATATGTAACTATTGAGGGCCAAGATCTTCTACATAATGTGAATATTCCACCAAAAAGTTTTATTTTAGTTAAAAATGATCAATATGTAGAATCAGAACAAGTGATTGCTGAGATTCGCGCCGAAGCATCCACCTTGAATTTTAAAGAGAGAGTTCGAAAATATATTTATTCTGACTCGGAGGGAGAAATGCACTGGAGTATCGCTGTGTACCATGCACCCGAATATACATATGGTAATGTTCATCTCTTACCAAAAACAAGTCATTTGTGGATATTATCAGGAGTTCCGTACAGATCCAGTATAGTCCCTTTTTCGCTCCACAAGGATCAAGATCAAATAAATATTCATTCTCTTTCTGCCGAACGAAAATATATTTCTAACCCTTCAGTCACTAATGATCAAGTGAGACACAAATCGTTTAGGTCGGATCCTTCTGGTAAAAAGGGGGAGTGGGTTCTTGATTATTCAGGACCTGATCGAATCCTATGTAATGTTCATTGTAATTTCCTATACCCCCCCATTCTCGACAATAATTCTGATTTTT